AGATATTCTAGTCTTGCCCCTTTAAAGATTGTGGATTACAAATTAATAATAAGTTAATTATAGTTCCTAAATTAGTATAAATATTACTAAGGCCTGAGTTGTAAAGATAGTTTTCTTTTACAAATAAATGTTTGAATTGTATTTTACTTTGTCTGTAGGTTTTACAGTATGAAGTCAATACTAAGAACAAAGTCATGTTTTTGACAACATATAAGAAGAAGAGAAAACGGGCTAAAAAGGCTTGAAAAATTATGTCATTAAATAATGAATTAATATGTCTTTATAACATGGATTTGATTGTTGAAGGTATAAGGTCAATGTTGAAAGGGTCCATACTTGAATAGTTAGTATTGCTTGACTTAGTGCTGAGGACACCACGCCTCTCTCGTGGCGATGTTGAGCTTACACCCCAAAAAAAAAAGATACCAAAGGCCTCTAAGAGAAGCTTGGCTAGCCAGCGTCCTGAGAGAGTTAGTCCTACACCATCGAGATGTCTTATTTAAGGGGAACGAGTGGACGGTTATGAGTTTAATGGCCCTGAAGTAAGAACCAGATGTCTGATAAAGTGCATGACTAGCGACCCCCAAGGTTGATGGGCTCAGAGCAAGCAGAGGGGGACTAGTGGGCGGGTTGATGATTTCACGGAGGATGGTAGATTAAGGGACCAAATAGGGATGGGGATAGTCATTTGGAAGAGCAGGAGTTTGACTTAATGTGGTATGGGGCTTATGAATTAAATTATTGAAGATCATTCATGTAATTTAAGTAGTTCATATTCATGTGTTTAGAGGTTATTTTAGGTTTGTATGTCAGTATTGTCTTTAATGCATTAATATAATGTACTTGCCTATATGCTAGTGGTAAATAAGTGAATGTACGATATACATAAAAATGTATTGTGTACTATATAAAATTATGTACGTTCAAGAAGTAGTTCAAGTAGAATGTTTGCTTTGGGCGCCGACGGTGGGGGATTTTTGTCCCCCCTTCTTGATGTCCTGGGAAGATAGCTTCTTCATTTTTGGTTTACAAGACCAAAGTAATGTTTATACTACCAAGACAGAGTTATCATTTCAATAAATTGTTCTCAAGGAAACCTGCAATAGGTAAAAACACCAGAATGATCATGAAATAGCTAATTGAAGCGACTTGTCCGATAACAATAAAGGGATGCTCTACTGGTTGGCCCCCGATTCAAGTGAGAATGAGTAGATTGGCGATTAGGGCTCAGTAGAGTATTTGAGAGATTGGTCGGAATATTAGGCTTCGTTGCTTAGATGTGTGGATTAGTGGTAGGAAGATTAGGATTAAGATTGAGAGGATTAGAGCTAGGACACCTCCTAATTTATTAGGAATAGAGCGAAGGATGGCGTATGCGAAAAGGAAATATCACTCAGGCTTGATATGGGGTGGAGTGTTTAGTGGGTTGGCTGGCGTGTAGTTATCTGGGTCTCCAAGAGTGTCAGGAAAAAATAAGACTACAAGTATAAAGAAAAAGAATAGTAAGACAACCCCTAGGAAGTCTTTGACTGTGTAGTATGGATGGAATGGGATTTTATCTGCGTCGGAATTAAGGCCTAATGGATTATTAGATCCTGTCTCATGTAAAAATAAAAGGTGGACTAAAACTAAGGCTGCGATGATAAATGGTAGGATAAAATGAAATGCGAAGAATCGTGTTAGGGTTGCTTTGTCTACGGAAAACCCCCCTCAAATTCACTCTACAATTGTTGGACCGATATATGGAATTGCTGAGAGAAGATTGGTAATGACTGTGGCTCCTCAAAAGGATATTTGCCCTCATGGAAGGACGTAGCCTATAAATGCAGTAGCTATTACAGTGAATAAAAGGATTACTCCGAAGTTTCATGTTTCGGTAAAGGTATAGGATCCGTAGTAAATACCTCGTCCGATATGAATGAAAAGGCAGATAAAGAATATTGAGGCCCCATTGGCATGTATGTAGCGGATAAGTCAACCGTAGTTTACGTCTCGGCAGATATGAGATACTGATGAGAATGCTGTTGTTGTGTCTGCAGTGTAGTGTATAGCTAAGAATAGTCCTGTGGCAATTTGGATAGTTAAGCAGATACCTAGAAGAGATCCGAAGTTTCATCATGATGAAATGTTGGGGGGAGTGGGAAGATCAATAAATGAGTGGCTAACTATTTTTAATAGCGGATGATTTTTTCGTAGATTTATCATTAGTGTTCCTATAGTTGAATAACAACGATGGTTTTTCATACCTTTGGTCATAGTTTAATTCTATGTGGGAATTATGATTAATTATACATTTATTTTAAGTCTATTATTTTTAGCGGGTTGCGTAGGATTAGCTTTAAAACCATCTCCTATTTATGGGGGGCTGGTTCTAGTTATTAGTGGGTTTTTAGGGTGTCTAACCATTTTAGGTTATGGAGGGCCTTTTTTAGGGCTGGCTGCATTTTTAGTTTATTTAGGAGGTATAGTAGTTGTTTTTGGTTATACAACTGCCATGGCTTCTGAAGAGTATCCGGAAACTTGAAGTTCTAATTGAATGACTTTTTTATATTTGATCTCCGGGTTGCTTATGGAGGTGGTGTTTATTTATTTAATAGGAAGTTATTTATTAGAGGATTATGGGGTGGAAATTTATGGAATAGATGGTTGGGTAGTTTATAGTGTTAATGAGATAGGGGTAATAGGTGAGGAAGGGGCTGGGGTGGCGGCTTTATATGATTGTGCTGCTTGGGTGATGATTGTGGCTGGGTGATCTTTATTTGTTGGGGTTCTTGTTATTATTGAGATTACTCGAGATTAAAATAGGGTGAGGATGGGGAAAATTGTTAGTGAGATTAGGAATGAAAGAAAGTAGATTTTGATTAATCCTTTTTGGTTGCTTGTAAGTTTAGAGGCATTTGTGTTACAAGTAGAGATAAATTTTGGGATCAATTTTTCTAATCAGATTAGGTCTAAGAGGTTGGTTGCTGTGTAGAAGCTCATATTGAGAAATTTTATAGGAGTAAGTCGATGAAAAATTGTTGGGAAATACCCTAGAAGGGTTGAGAATGTTGAAATTTTAAGTGGTTTAATGCTTGAGAAGTAGGAGGTAAAATTATTGAGCTCAAATGCTGTGATTAAACCAAGAATAGTGATGATCAAGGCTAGTATTTTAATATGTCAGGGTAGTGTGAGAGTGGGAATATTAAGTGGCGGTAGGTTAAAAAATACAACAAACCCCGCTATAATGCTTCCTAGAGCTAGGCGTTTAATAGGATTAATAAGGTTTGGGTTGTTTTCGTTAATAGTAATTAGTGGAGAAAATCGTGGTTTAGTTATTATAGTGAAGTAGATAATTCGTATGCTATACATAGCTGTTATGGATGTGGCGGTTAGTGTAATTAGAAGGGCTCAGGCGTTAATATAAGATGAGTTTATGGATTCAATGATAGCGTCTTTTGAATAAAAACCTGTGAGGAAGGGCATGCCAATTAGTGCTAAGCTTCCGATAGTCAAGCAGGATGTGGTAAAGGGGAGGGCATTTATTATACCTCCTATTTTTCGGATATCTTGTTCGTCATTTAGGCTGTGAATGATTGACCCTGAGCACAGGAATAACATAGCTTTAAAGAAGGCATGATTACAAATATGGAGAAAGGCTAGGAATGGTTGATTGATTCCTAGGGTAGCTATTATTAGTCCTAGTTGACTAGATGTTGAGAAAGCTACAATTTTTTTGATATCGTTTTGGGTTAATGCACAGATGGCTGTAAAGAGTGTTGTTAGAGAGCCTAAACACAGTATTAGTGTTAATATTAAGTTGTTGCTCGAGGTTAGTGGATAAAATCGAATTAGTAAGAAAATTCCTGCTACTACTATTGTACTAGAGTGCAGTAAAGCTGAGACTGGTGTTGGACCTTCTATGGCTGATGGGAGTCATGGGTGAAGGCCAAATTGAGCTGATTTTCCTGTGGCAGCAATTAGAAGCCCTAAAAGTGGTAGGGTATTGGAGTTTTCTACGGATAAGGCATGTTGAAGTTCTCAGGAGTTTGTGTTTAAACATAATCATGTCATTGTTATGATTAATCCTACATCTCCGATACGGTTGTAGAGCATTGCTTGTAAGGCTGCAGTGTTAGCGTCTGTTCGTCCGTACCACCAGCCAATAAGTAGGAAGGATATAATCCCCACACCTTCTCAGCCAATGAAGAGTTGAAATAGGTTGTTAGCTGAAGTTAGAATGATTATAGTAATTAGAAATAGTAGGAGGTATTTAATGAAACGGTTTAATTGAGGATCTGAATGTATGTATCAGGAAGAGAATTCTATGATGGACCAGGTTACGTATAAAGCTACAGATATAAATAGAATGGAGAATAGATCTATTTTGAAGCTGATTATTAATTTTGTTGAGTTAATGCTAACTCAGTTTCAGGTAGTAATTATATATTCTGTGTTACTGTAAGTAAATAGTGTTAATGGAATTAGGCTGAGGAAAAATGAATATTTTATAGATTTGGTTACATAGAGTGGAAAATCAATTAGTTTAATAATATTAGTCATAGAAATTAAGATTGGAGAAATCAGAATAAGGAGAATAAGAAATATTAAGGATAGAGAGATGTTAATTACTTTTATCAAAGGTTCTTGAGTTTTTGGATTCTAAGGCCAACGGATTAAAGCTATCCTATAAAAGCAAGAAAGCCATATGGTTTATATATGGTTGCATGAATTAGCAGTTCTTGCCTACTTTCTTGGTAAATAAGGGCTAAGCCCTGATTTTAGATTCACAGTCTAATGTTTTGTGTAAACTATATTTACAGGTTATAAAATTAATAATTAGCTTAGGGTTAATTGATAGAAGAATTAAAGGTATAATGTGAAGCGTTATGAGCGTGAGTTCTCGTGTATGTGATGGCTGGAGGTGTTTAATATAATTAGTAGTTTTTCCTCGTTGAGTCATGGTTAATATATATATAGAATATATGGCTGTGATAATTATATTAATACCTGTAAGGATGATAGAGGGGTTGGATCAGTGGAATAAGGATATTATAATTATTAGTTCTCCCACTAAGTTAATAGATGGTGGAAGTGCTAAATTAGCCAAGCATGCTAAGAACCATCAGGAAGCCATTAGGGGAAAAATGGTTTGTAGTCCTCGGGCTAAGGTTATAGTCCGACTGTGGGTTCGCTCGTAGTTTGTATTGGCTAAGCAAAATAATAGGGATGAGGTTAAGCCATGTGCAATTATTAGTGCTATAGCTCCTATGAAGCTTCATGGGGTTTGAATTATGATTGATGCAACTACTAGTGCTATATGGCTAACTGAAGAGTATGCAATTAGTGATTTTAGGTCTGTTTGTCGTAAACAGATTGAGCTAGTTATTACTATTCCTCATAGGGAAAGTAAGATAAATGGGTAGGAGAGGGATTTTGTAGTAGGGTCTAGTAAGATAGCTAATCGTATTATTCCGTAACCTCCAAGTTTTAGGAGAATTGCTGCAAGTACTATAGAGCCTGCAATTGGAGCTTCAACATGGGCCTTAGGAAGTCATAGGTGTACTCCATATAGAGGTATTTTAATTAGGAATGCTATTATGCATGCCAATCATAGGATGCTGTTAGATTGTGCGGGATTAAGTGGAATGTTATTAAGTAATAAGATAAGAAAATTTAGGGTTCCTGTTTGAGATTGTATGAGGATTAGTGCAATTAATAGTGGAATAGAGCCTGCTAGGGTGTAGAAGAGAAAATATAATCCGGCATTTAGACGTTCTGTTTGGTTACCTCATCGTGTAATGATGACAAGAGTAGGAATCAGTGTGGCTTCAAATAAAATATAAAATATGATAAGTTCGGTGGCTGAAAATGTTATGATTAGGAGAATTTGGAGAGAGATAAGCATGGAGAGGTATAATTTTTTATAGTTGAGTTTTTCTTTTTTTAGGTGGTGCTGGCTAGCTAGGATTATGAGTGGTAACAACCATGTTGTTAAAATGATAAGAGGGGTCGAGATTGGATCTGAGAAAAATATGGGTGAAAAGGTAGCATTAACTATATTATTTTGTCAAAGGAGGGTTAGGCTTACTAGACTAATGAGGAAGCTATATGATGAAATATTAATTCACATAAAATTTTTATTTGAGAACCAGGTTAGGGGAATAAGTATGAGAGAGGGAAAAATAATTTTTAGCATTGTAGTAAGTTAAGATTTTGTACGTGATCTGTCCCATATATAGTGGAAACTTTTACTAAGAGAGCAAGGCCTACTGCTGCCTCACATGCTGCGAAAACTAAAATAATAATAGGGGTTGGGAATGAAATTATTGAGTTAGAATTAAGAATTAGTATAGAGATTATAATAAATAGTGATAGTACTATTCCTTCCATGCATAGGAGGGTCGATATTAGGTGGGATCGGAATATTAGCGTCCCTAGTAGAGCTAGTGTGAAGGCTAAAGTAAAATTAAGTATAGTAGGGGTCACTTTGGTAATTATGAAATATTCATAATCTAATGAGTCGAAATCATTAATTTTTATTAAACTAATTACCAGATTATTCTGTTCACTCTAGGCTTTTCTGTATTCATTCATACGCAAGACCTAAAGATAGGATGGTAAGTAAGGAGAAGGAAAGCAGTATTATTTGGTGTATACTCAGTGATTGAACAGCTCAGGGGAGTGGAAGGAGTAGGGCGATTTCAAGGTCAAACAGGAGAAATGTGATAGCTACTAGAAAAAATTTTATTGAGAATGGGAGTCGGGCAGAGCCTATAGGGTCAAAGCCACATTCATAGGCATGGACTTTTTCTGCATAAATATTAATTTGAGGGATGAAAAATGCGATAATAATTAGGAGAGTTGACAAGAAAATATTAATAAGAAGGGAAAGTAATATATTAATTATTCTCTTCTAGAGTTTGCTAGATCTAACTGATTGGAAGTCAATTGTACTGTTTATACTAAGAGAATAGGAGCCTCATCAATAAATGGAAACGTAAAGGAAAAGTCATACAACATCTACGAAATGTCAGTATCATGCTGCTGCCTCAAACCCAAAGTGATGATTTGATGTGAAGTGAAATTTTAGCTGTCGTAGAAGGCACACAATGAGGAAGGTAGATCCAATAATTACGTGGAGTCCATGGAAGCCTGTTGCTATAAAAAATGTAGACCCATAAATGCTATCTGAGATGGAAAAAGGGGTTTCTAGATATTCTGATGCTTGTAGAGCGGTGAAATAGAGACCTAGACTGATTGTAATTAGTAGGGCTTGATTTATATTATTTCGTTTACCTTCTATTAGGCTGTGATGAGCTCACGTGATTGAAACCCCGGATGCTAGAAGTACTGATGTATTTAGTAGCGGTACTTCTAGTGGATTAAGTGGTGTAATTCCTGTAGGGGGTCAGCATCCCCCTAGATCATGTGTGGGAACTAGGCTAGAGTGGTAAAAGGCTCAGAAGAACCCTGAGAAGAAAAATACTTCTGATACAATGAATAGGATTATCCCGTATCGTAGGCCTTTTTGGACAACTGGGGTGTGGTGACCTTGGAAAGTTCCTTCACGGATAATATCTCGTCATCATTGAAATATTGTGAGAATGTTTGTGGCGAGTCCTACTAGTAACAAGATAGTGGAATTGTAATGAAATCATATTGTTAGGCCCGAGGTGAGTAGTAAGGCAGATAGAGCACCTGTTAGGGGTCATGGGCTTGGATTAACTATATGAAATGCATGTGTTTGGTGAGTCATTAGGTGTTGTCATGTAGATACAGGCTGACTAATAAGGTGAAAACGTAGGCTTGAATTAAGGCCACAGCAAATTCCAGTACTGTGAGTAAAGTTAAAATAATAAAAGTGATTAAGGCAGTGGGGGTACTAATGCTTGTTAACGCTATGGTTGCCCCTCCAATTAAATGTATAAGTAGATGTCCGGCAGTGATATTGGCTGTTAGTCGAACAGCTAGTGCTATTGGTTGAATGAATAAACTAATAGTTTCAATGATAACAAGTATAGGAATTAAGGGAATTGGGGTTCCTTGAGGTAAAAAGTGGGCTAACGAGCTTTTTGGTTTATGTCGGAAACCAGTAATTACTGCTCCAGCTCATAGGGGGATAGCTATAGCTAGGTTTGTTGATAATTGTGTAGTTGGAGTAAATGTATGTGGTAATAATCCTAGGAGATTTGTTGACCCAATAAATATAATTAGTGAGATGATTATTAGGGACCAGGTTCGTCCTTTTGGTGAATGAATTGTTATTATTTGTTTTATGATTAATTTTGTTAATCATTCTTGAAAGGTGTGGAAGCGATTGTTGATTAGACGATTTGATGATGTAAATAGAATTGATGGGAGCATAATAATAAGGGTAAATACAGGCAGACCTATTATGGTAGGGGTAATGAAAGAGGCAAATAAGTTTTCGTTCATTTTTGTTCTCAAGGGGTCTTAGTTTTTAAGGTTTTTATAGTTTTTGTTATAGGGGGATGTGGAAAGTCCTGGGAAGAAAGCTTCAATTGAAATAGAATAAACAGAGTAATGATTGAAGAAAATATAGTTATAAATCATGTAGATGTATCTAGTTGTGGCATATCCATTATGGAGAAAGATTCTTCTCTTACTTTAACTTAAAAGGTTAACGCATTAAGCTTCATAATGCTATTAAGTTATAGACACAGATCAATTTTCGAAAAGTTTTAGTGGAATTATTTCTAGGACGATCGGTATAAAGCTGTGGTTGGACCCGCAGATTTCTGAGCATTGACCATAAAATACACCAGGGCGATTAGATGTTACTGTGGCTTGGTTTAGTCGTCCTGGGATGGCATCAGTTTTTAGGCCTAGTGAAGGTACTGCTCATGAGTGTAGTACGTCTTCTGATGAAATTAGCATGCGAATTGGAAGTTCTATAGGCAGTACGACTCGATTGTCTACTTCTAAAAGACGTAATTCCCCTGGCTTAAGTTCGTTAGTTGGAGTTATGTATGAGTCAAAACATAGATCTTCATAGTCTGTATATTCATAGCTTCAGTATCATTGATGTCCTATGGTTTTTACTGTTAGTACGGGATTATTAATCTCATCCATCATATATAAGATGCGCAGGGAGGGTAAGGCAATTAGGATTAAGATAATAGCCGGTAGAATTGTTCAAATTGTTTCTACTTCCTGGGCATCTATTGTACTTGTGTGAATGAGTTTGGTGGTCAATATTAGTGAGATAAGATATAGTACTAAAGAGCTGATGAGAAAAACAATTATTAAAGTATGATCATGAAAGTTTGTGAGTTCTTCTATAATGGGGGAGGAAGCATCTTGAAGACCTAATTGAAGTGGATATGCCATTCAGATATATAAGTTTTATCTTATAATTTGACTTTGACAAAGTCATGTAATCGTTTTTACTAATATCTTATTGAGAAAGACATAGAGGTTATGAGACTGACTTGAAATCAGTTTTAGGGGGTTCGAGTCCTTCCTTTCTTATTTAACCTTCACGAATGTAGGTTCTTCAAATGTGTGATATGGTGGAGGGCAGCCATGTAGTCATTCTAAGTTAGTGGTGGAGTGTGGGATAGAGACCACTTCTCGTTTTGAGGCTAAAGCCTCTCAGATAATAAAAATTATAATTAGGACAGCTGTTAGGGAAATAAAAGATCCTATAGAAGATACTATATTTCATGTGGTGTAAGCATCTGGGTAGTCTGAATATCGTCGAGGTATCCCTGAAAGTCCTAAAAAGTGTTGTGGAAAAAATGTTATATTTACCCCAATAAATATAATAGTAAAGTGAATTTTTGCTCAAGTGTCATTTAGAGTATATCCTGAGAGTAGAGGGAATCAGTGAATAAACCCTGCTATGATGGCAAAGACTGCTCCTATTGATAAGACATAATGGAAATGGGCTACTACATAATATGTGTCGTGAAGTACAATGTCTAGGGAGGAGTTTGATAATACGATTCCTGTGAGTCCTCCTACAGTAAATAAGAAGATGAATCCTAGAGCTCATAGTATGGCTGGGGATCACTTGATATTTCCTCCATGGAGTGTGGCCAACCAGCTGAATATTTTTACTCCGGTTGGAATAGCAATAATTATAGTAGCTGATGTGAAGTAAGCACGGGTGTCTACGTCTAAGCCTACTGTAAATATGTGATGGGCTCATACGATAAATCCTAGAAAGCCAATTGATATTATGGCTCACACTATTCCTATATAACCAAATGGTTCTTTTTTTCCTGAGTAGTATGTAACAACGTGTGAAATAATACCGAACCCTGGTAAAATAAGAATATATACTTCAGGGTGTCCGAAGAATCAGAATAAATGTTGGTAAAGAATAGGGTCCCCTCCCCCAGCAGGATCAAAAAAGGTTGTGTTAAGGTTTCGGTCTGTAAGAAGTATAGTAATGCCTGCAGCTAGAACTGGAAGAGAAAGTAGTAGAAGGACTGCTGTAATTAACACAGATCATACGAATAATGGTGTTTGATATTGAGTCATGGCTGGTGGTTTTATATTAATAATAGTGGTAATAAAGTTAATAGCTCCTAGGATAGATGATACCCCTGCTAAATGAAGAGAGAAAATTGTGAGATCTACTGATGCTCCAGCATGGGCTAAGTTTCCAGCTAAGGGTGGATAGACTGTTCAGCCTGTTCCTGCCCCAGCTTCCACTATAGATGATGCTAATAATAGTAGAAACGATGGTGGTAGGAGTCAAAAGCTTATGTTATTTATTCGTGGGAAGGCTATATCAGGGGCTCCAATTATTAGTGGGACGAGTCAATTTCCGAAGCCTCCAATTATTATAGGTATTACCATGAAGAAAATTATGACGAAGGCATGGGCAGTTACAATAACATTATAAATTTGATCATCTCCTAGTAGGGCACCTGGTTGACCTAGTTCTATTCGAATAAGAATACTTAGGGCTGTTCCTGCTATTCCTGCTCAAGCTCCGAAAATAAGATACAGGGTTCCGATGTCTTTATGATTTGTTGAAAATAATCAGCGGTTGATGAACATAGGTAATATGGCTGAGTAAGCATTAGACTGTAAATCTAAGCACAGAGGTTTAGCCCTCTTATTGCCAAGCCTTAAGGTGATACTCATATTGAATTGCAAATTCAAAGGTGTAGATAACAGTTCTACTAAGGCTTCTCCCGCCCTCTTTCTTAAAGGCGGGAGAAGTAGACTGAAGCCAGTACTAGGGTATTTAGCTGTTAACTAAATTTTCGTAGGTATATAATCCTGCCAGTCTAGGGGGAAGGGGTTTAGCTTAATTAAAGTGGTTGATTTGCATTCAATAGATGTAAGATAAGATCTTACAGCCCTTACTCAGAAGTTAAACTTTGTGTTTTCTTAGGGCTTTGAAGGCCCTTGGACTAGATATCCTAAACTTCTTAGATGATAAGTTGAGGGGTTAGGGGAAGAAGAAATGTGCCTAGAATAGTAGTGGTAGGCAGAAAAGTATTCGTTTTTAGGTTTGTTTGGTGGTAGGTTATTTTTGAGATGTTGTTTGTAGGGAAAATAGTTAGTGTTGTAGAATAAATTAGTCGTATATAAAAAAACAGGTTAAGAAGGGCTGTTATAGCTATTAGTGTTGTTAGTAGTACGCTGCTATTTTTTAATAGTTCAGTTATAATTACTCATTTTGGTACAAAACCCGTTAGTGGAGGAAGCCCTCCTAAAGATAGAAGTGTTGTGGGTAAAATGAGTATTATAGTAGGAATTTTATTTCATATGAGTGATGTGAGGTTAATGGATGTAAGGGAAAATATTATAAATACGATAAATATTGAAAAGGTGAGAAAAATATAGATGATAAAATTGAGAATTATTAGATTAGGGCTGTAGGGGAGGATAGCAATTATTCATCCTATGTGGGCAATGGATGAATATGCTAAAATTTTTCGTGTTTGAGTTTGATTTAGGCCACCTCAAGCTCCCATGATGACTGAGGAGATTGCTATTATGGTAGTTAATTTAATATTTATAAGTTCGTAAGTTTGGAAAAGAATAGATAGAGGTGCAAATTTTTGTCATGTAAGGATAATTAGTCCTGTTTGGAGTGGAATTCCTTGAGTTACTTCAGGTAACCATGAGTGGAAGGGTGCTAGGCCTAGCTTTATTGCTATGGAGATAGTAGTAAGTGCAATGATAAGGCTGCTCGTTTGTTCTTGAAATGTTCATATTCCTAGTTGATAGTAATTAGTGAAAATAGCTAGAAGAAAAATTATAGAAGCTGTAGCTTGTGTGACAAAGTATTTTGTTGCAGCTTCGGTTGATCGTGGATTTTTTTTATTAACCAATAGGGGGGTAATCGAAAGCAGGCTTATTTCTAGGCCTATTCATATAAGTACGAGACTAGAGCTAGTTATCGTAATTATGGGGCCAAAAAATAAGGTAAAATAAATAAGAATCATTATGTACATGTTCATTTTTAGTAGGGGAGGGAATCTCACCATCGTTTTCGGGGTATGGGCCCGATAGCTTTAGCTAGCTGACCTTACTGAGGGGTTAATAGGGTGGGGTGTGATGGTAGCACAAGGGATTTTGAATCCCTGAGTACAGGTTCAATTCCTGTGGCCCTAGAAATAAGAGGAGTGGACCTCTATGATTTACTCTATCAAAGTAACTCTTTTATCAGACATATTTCTATGCGTGGGGTGGAATGCTTGCTATGAAAATTAATATTGAGATGTATCACGTACATAGCGCTAAGGTGAGCGGTAAAAAGTTTTTTCATAGAAGGTGCATAAGTTGGTCGTAGCGAAATCGAGGGTAAGATGCTCGAATTCATAGAAATAGTATTGTTAGGAACACAGTTTTTAGTATAAAATCAATAGTGAAAATCTCTGGGGAGTCCATATTTTGTAAGGGTCCTAGGAATACAATTGATGAGATGGCATTTATTAAGATGATATTAGTATACTCTGCTATAAAAAATAGGGCGAATGGGCCTGCGGCATACTCAACGTTGAAACCTGAAACTAGTTCTGACTCCCCTTCTGTCAGGTCGAATGGACTTCGGTTAGTTTCTGCTAAGGTTGAGATATACCATATTATAGCTAGTGGTCAGGCGGGAAGAACTAATCAGGTTGCTTCTTGTGTAATGCTTAGGGTTTGGAGGGAAAGGGAGCCGCTTATTAAAAATGTAGATAAGAGAATAATGGCTATAGTGACCTCATAAGAGATGGTTTGAGCGACTGCTCGTAAAGCCCCGAATAAGGAGTATTTGGAATTTGATGCTCAGCCGGATCATAGAATTGAGTAGACTGAAAAGCTGGACAAGGCTAAGATGAATAACACACCTAAGTTTAGGTTGATTAGAGGGTGTGGTAGAGGGAGTGGAATTCATAGGCTTAATGCTAGTGTTAGGGATAGTGTAGGTGCAATTAAGAATAGGGAAACTGATGTTGAGGATGGTCGTAAAGGTTCTTTTGTAAATAATTTTATGGCATCTGCAAATGGTTGGAATATACCATAGGGGCCTACGATGTTGGGTCCCTTTCGGAATTGTATATAGCCTAAAATTTTTCGTTCTACTAAAGTTAAGAATGCCATGGCAATAAGAATAGGAACAAGAAAAAGTATAATATTAATTAAATGCACTATTAGAGAGAGGATTTGGACCTCTATAATAAGGTTTTAAGTCTTATGCATTGGCCTGGTTCTGCCACTCTAATCATCTTGTCTAGATGGAAGGTCTTATTAAACTATTAAATTTAGATGAATTCATTTATTAGTCTTAGAGCTCTAATTTATAGTTGGCTCTATCTCTCTTGTCCTTTCGTACTAGGAGAAATTATTAAATAGATAGAAACCGACCTGGATTACTCCGGTCTGAACTCAGATCACGTAGGATTTTAATCGTTGAACAAACGAACCATTAATAGCGGCTGCACCATTGGGATATCCTGATCCAACATCGAGGTCGTAAACCCCATTTTCGATATGAACTCTTAAATAGGATTGCGCTGTTATCCCTAGGGTAACTTGGTTCGTCGATCAAAATTAATGGGTCGATTAATGATAGGCGTGCTTATTTTGACTTGTCAGTCTTAATTATAATCTTTCGGAGGTTATTTTATTCTCCGAGGTCACCCCAACCTAAATCATTAATTTAGTTTTCAGTTTTTATCCCTATTTGATTAAAAATTATTGAAATTAAATTAATAAATTAAAGCTCCATAGGGTCTTCTCGTCTAGTTGTAGTATTCCCGCCTCTTCACGGGAAGGTCAGTTTCACGGATGAAAAATAAGAGACAGTTAAACCCTCGTTTAGCCGTTCATTCTAGTCCCTAATTAAGGAACAAGTGATTATGCTACCTTTGCACGGTCAGAATACCGCGGCCGTTAAACTTTAGTCACTGGGCAGGCATTGCCTCTAATACTTGTAATGCTAGAGGTGATGTTTTTGGTAAACAGGCGGGGTTTATGTTTGCCTAGTTCCTTTTATTTTTTTATATCTTTCCTTAAGCAGCACTCCCGTATTGGATTAACATTTCAGTGGTCAAAGATAAACTAATTATGTAAATTTATTCTGTGATTTGGTTAACTAACAATGGTTATCCGGGTTGTTATAAGCTTGTGCTTGGAGAATAATAATTCTTGTTACTCATGTCAACATTGTTTCATCTATATATCAATAGATTAACGCAATTAGGGAGATAGGAATTACTGTTTCTTTTTGGAATTGGGATAAATTTTAAAATTTTGAGCTTGAACGCTTTCTTTATTGGTGGCTGCTTTAAAGCCAACTATGGTTTATTGGTATTTTGGTTATTCACTATTAAAGGCTGTATCCTTGGCCTAAAGAGCTGTACCTTTTTAGGCTATCTTTTAAGCTTACATGGGGATTGTAAATTCTAGGGGTAGGCTTAAAGTTGAACTAAAATTCATTAGTTGGGTAACCAGCTATCACCAAGCTCGTTAGGCTTTTCACCTCTACCTAAAAATCCTCCCACCATTCTGTCACATGGACGGGTTAACTCATAAAGTTGTTCTTAGGTAGCTCGTTTGGTTTCGGGAATACTAACTGAAGTCCTCTTAGCTAGTATAGTTCTAATTGATCCATAATGCAAAAGGTACAAGGGGGAATCTTTGCTTGTTTTTACTATAAGTTGTAATTCTTTCATCTTTCCCTTGCGGTACTTTCTCTATAGCTTCTGAAATAAGATTTCTTTCTCTAATACTTTAATTAGACTGAATGATTTGATTTATGTAAGAGTTATAGTTGTATTTATATTCGGTAGAGCTAGGTTTGGTTCAAAGTGTTCATAGTTGTGAATTCTTCTGGGTGTAGGCCAGATGCTTTATGTTAAGCTACGCTTTGGTTGATCCAAGCACACTTTCCAGTACGCTTACCTTGTTACGACTTTCCTCTTCTCATGAGAATTTTGCGTAATTATGTATAAATTTGCTTTATGGGTATTTGAAGAGGGTGACGGGCGGTGTGTACGCGCTTCATGGCTCAATTCAATTAAGCACTCTATTCTTAATTTACTGCTAAATCCTCCTTGATCTTTTAGGTTTCATAAAAGACATCGTAGTGTTCTTTTTAAGAAAATGTAGCCCATTGCTTTCCATCTCATAAGCTACACCTTGACCTAGCGTCTTTATGTTTGATTTTCTCGTATACTTCAGTTCCTTTTTAGGGTTCACTTATGATGGCGGTATATAAGCTGAGTTAGCAAGAGATGGTAAGGTATAACGGGGGTTATCGATTATAGAACAGGCTCCTCTAGATGGATATAAAGCGCCGCCAAGTCCTTTGAGTTTTAAGCGATGGCTCGTAGTTCTCTGGCAAATAATTTTGTTAGTTAATTATCTATGTTTAGGGCTAAGCATAGTGGGGTATCTAATCCCAGTTTGGGTCTTAGCTATCGTGTGTCTGTAGTTTAGAATTACCTTCGTGAGCGAGTTTAGGTCCGAACGATAAACTTCTACGCATTTGTTGGGTTTCAATTCTATTTTTAGGAGTCACAATAACACGTTTTACGCCGATGGGTAGTTAATTTGAGTTAATCGTATGACCGCGGTGGCTGGCACGAAATTTACCAACTCTATAGGGCATAGCTTAGTCAAACTTTCGTTTATTGCTAAATATTTATCACTGCTGAGTCCCGTGGGGGTGTGGCTAGGCTAAGTGTCTTAAGCTATGGTGTATGTGCTTGATACTTTTCCCTTAGGTTTGGGGGGGAGGAACTTTAAGGAATTAGGCACAGGTTCAGGGAGGTTTGCATGTGTAAACTTACCCGGAATTAACTACAAGGCCAGGACCAAGCCTTTGTGTTTATGGGACTTAATGTCCATCTTAGCATTTTCAGTGCTCTGCTTTAGTATAAGCTACATCAAC